CCGTCAGGTTCAGGATTGATCTTTGATGAGAGGTCAGATCCCAACAATATCAATCCATTTTATTCTATTTATTCCAAGGCAAGGATTCAACAATCACTTAGTCAAAATCAAGTAACTATTCGTACGTTGTTGAATAGGAATAAGGACTCTCAATCTTTGATAATTTTGTCATTATCTAATTGTTTTCAAATGGGTCCATTCAACGATGCAAAATATTACAATGTAATAAAAAAAGAATCAATGAAAAGAGATACTCTAATTCCAATTAGGAATTCGTTGGGGCCTTTAGGATTAGGAAGAGCCTCTAAAAGTAAGAATTTTGATTCATTTTACCATTTAATAACTTATAATCAGATCTCGGTAACTAAATATTTACAACTTGACAATTTAAAACAGACTTTTCAGGTACTTAAATATTATTTAATAGATGAAAATGGTAGAATTCATAATCCCGATCCATGCAGTAACACTGTTTTGAATCCATTCAATTTGAATTGGCATTTTCTCCATCATAATTATTGTGAAGAAACATCTACAATAATTAGCCTTGGGCAGTTTATTTGTGAAAATGTATGTATAGCGAAAAACGGACCGCACCTAAAATCGGGTCAAGTTCTAATTGTTCAAATTGACTCTGTAGTAATAAGATCAGCTAAACCTTATTTGGCCACTCTGGGAGCAACTGTTCATGGTCATTATGGAGAAATCCTTTACGAAGGAGATACGTTAGTTACATTTATATATGAAAAGTCGAGATCTGGAGATATAACCCAAGGTCTTCCAAAAGTGGAACAAGTGTTGGAAGTTCGTTCGATTGATTCAATATCGATGAACCTAGAAAAGAGGATTGAGGGTTGGAACGAGCGCATAGCAAAAATTCTTGGAATTCCTTGGGGATTCTTGATTGGTGCTGAGCTAACTATAGTACAAAGTCGTATCTCTTTGGTTAATAAGATCCAAAAAGTTTATCGATCTCAGGGGGTGCAGATTCATAATCGGCATATAGAGATTATTGTGCGTCAAATAACATCAAAAGTGTTGGTTTCAGAAGATAGAATGTCTAATGTTTTTTCACCCGGAGAACTAATTGAATTGTTGCGGGCGGAACGAACAGGGCGTGCTTTGGAAGAAGCAATCTGTTACCGAGCCATCTTATTGGGAATAACGAAAGCATCTCTAAATACTCAAAGTTTCATATCTGAAGCGAGTTTTCAAGAAACTGCTAGAGTTTTAGCAAAAGCCGCTCTCCGGGGTCGTATCGATTGGTTGAAAGGTCTGAAAGAGAACGTTGTTCTCGGGGAGATGGTACCCGTTGGTACTGGATTCAAAGGATTAGTACAACGTTCAAGGCAACTTAACAACATTCCTTTGGAAAAAAAAAAGAATGATTTATTCGAGGTGAAAATGAGAGATATGTTGTTCTACCACAGAGAATTATTTGATTTTTTCATTTCAAAGAATTTATACGATACACCCAAACAATCATTGCGAGGATTTAATGATTCCTAAGAGCAGATTCTTAACTATTTTCGGTCATTTTTTTTATTTGGTAATAGTAATAAAGATAATAACAAATAGAATAGAAATAAATTAATGGCTTGAATCATGTATCAACGGCTAATATCTGTTAGAGGTAGAAAAGAAGGTTCCATCGGAACAATTATTTATTTCTATTTCAGGGTACCTCGTCTCTTTTTTTTTTAAAAAAAAAAAGAGAGGAAGTGTGGGGAGAGAAATGACAAGAAGATATTGGAACATCAATTTGGAAGAGATGATGGAAGCAGGAGTTCACTTTGGTCATGGTACTAGTAAATGGAATCCTAGAATGGCACCTTATATCTCTTCAAAGCGTAAAGGTATTCATATTATAAATCTTATTAGAACCGCTCGTTTTTTATCAGAAGCTTGTAATTTAGTTTTTGATGCAGCAAGTAGGGGAAAACAATTCTTAATTGTTGGTACCAAAAATAAAGCAGCTGATTCAGTAGCACGGGCTGCAATAAGGGCTCGTTGTCATTATGTTAATAATAAATGGCTCGGTGGTATGTTGACGAATTGGTATACTACGGAAACGATACTTCATAAGTTCAGGGACTTGAGAACGGAACAAAAGATAGAGAGACTCAACCGTCTTCCGAAACGAGATTCGGCTATGTTGAAGAGACAATTATCTCACTTGCAAACATATCTGGGCGGGATTAAATATATGATGGGATTACCAGATATTGTAATAATCGTTGATCAGCAAGAAGAATATACGGCTCTTCGAGAATGTATCATTTTGGGAATTCCAACGATTTGTTTAATCGATACAAATTGTGACCCCGATCTCGCAGATATTTCGATTCCAGCAAATGATGACGCTATAGCTTCAATCCGATTAATTCTTAACAAATTAGTATTTGCAATTTGTGAGGGTCGTTCTAGCTATATACGAAATACGTGATTAATAATAAGATAAATAAATTATTTTTGGAACTCCATTTTTGTAACTCCATAGATTTATGAAATCGGTTACGATTTTTTAATCGCGCAAAAGAGATACAAGTAACTTAGGGGTATTATGTGATTAGTTGATATCAAAAATATATAATTCAAGTAGGCAAGTCAAAAATAGATGGTTGAATCAAAATAATTCTTTTTTTTAAGTTCTATTTCTTTCAGAGGGCAATATGAATGTTCTATTATGTTCTATCAACACACTAAAAGGGTTATACGATATATCTGGTGTGGAAGTTGGCCAACATTTGTATTGGCAAATAGGAGGTTTTCAAGTCCATGCCCAAGTACTTATTACTTCTTGGGTTGTAATTGCTATCTTATTAGGTTCAGCCATTATAGCTGTTCGTAATCCACAAACCATTCCTACTGACAGTCAGAATTTCTTCGAATATGTCCTTGAATTCATTCGAGACGTGAGCAAAACTCAGATTGGAGAAGAATACGGTCCATGGGTTTCCTTTATTGGAACTTTGTTTCTATTTATTTTTGTTTCGAATTGGTCAGGTGCTCTTTTACCTTGGAAAATCATACAGTTACCTCATGGGGAATTAGCCGCACCTACAAATGATATAAATACTACCGTTGCTTTAGCTTTACTCACGTCAGTAGCATATTTCTATGCGGGTCTTACCAAAAAAGGATTAGGTTATTTCGGTAAATACATTCAACCAACTCCAATCCTTTTACCCATTAATATCTTAGAAGATTTTACAAAACCCTTATCACTTAGTTTTCGACTTTTCGGAAATATATTAGCTGATGAATTAGTAGTTGTTGTTCTTGTTTCTTTAGTACCTTCAGTGGTTCCTATACCTGTCATGTTACTTGGATTATTTACAAGCGGTATTCAAGCTCTTATTTTTGCAACTTTAGCTGCGGCTTATATAGGCGAATCCATGGAGGGTCATCATTGACTAGTTTTCGAAATAGGCTTTTTTTAGCTTAAGACTTACGCAATATATGCGCGGATCAAGATAATCTGCTTAGGGAACATAACATAATATATAAATCAATTATATAATAAAAATTATAACAAATTATATTATAGAATATATTCTATAATATAAATAAGATATATACGATCTAGAGAGGAATAGTAAAAAAAGCTTAAGATCTTAGAGATATTAGGGAGTTGCAACAAACGGGGAAGTAAAAAAAGGAAAGAGATCTAAAAGATCTTTTTCCTAAAATTCCAGTTAGGTCCATTTATACCCCCTCCAATGAATATTCTCTTTATATTGTTTTGTTCATTTAATTCCAATATTCAACATTATTAGCTATTAGTAATCATAATCTGAATAATAATTTGGATACTATTACTTATAGTATTATGGCGTGCTATTCTTTAAAAAGATGTTATTGTTATATAGAATGATGCCCATTCAAGTTGATTTCATCCAATTCAACGATTGACCAAAAGATGATTTTAATAAATAATAAATTACATTAACTTAGATCAATCAAATACTACTATTTCGATGTAATAATTCGATCTAAGGAATTTGTCCATGTAGATTGATTGTTCCCATGTAGTCGAATAAAAAAAGAAAAATCTAGAAAAAAAAGTTCAATTTATAAAAAAAAATGGATTAAGGAGATGCCGAACTAGATGTATGTAATCTAATTGCTATAAGACAACTCTTGTGAATCTTTCGAAGAATTATTCTAGAATCCGATTGAATGTAAGATATGAATAGTTGATTTACGTTATGGAAGAAACACACGTATATGTGATATTAGATATTAATTAGTTATATATGAAGTCAAAATATATCTAATTAATATAATATCTAATACTGTGAATTTAGATAGGGATTCCAATAGAAGTCCTTCCCTTTCGTTTGTAATTGTGAATGAAATATTTATTCAATGAATAAAGTGAATATTGAATGAATAAATAGATTCAATCAAGAAAAAAAACGAAAAATTGGAATGGTTTTGAAAAAAGAAAGAAATGGAAGAAAAAAAGTCATATGGATTCAAAAAATTATGTGACTAGAAACTAAAAAGAAATATGGAAGTAGTTCTAATGATTCAATAATATTATTACTTCAATTCAGAGTTCTTAGTTCCTTCGACTGTATAGATCTTAGCGATGGAATAATTAAGTCATAATTTCTTTGTTGATCGTATCATTAACTATTTACTTATTTTGGTGTGAGGAACTTATCATGAATCCACTGATTTCTGCCGCTTCCGTTATTGCTGCTGGGTTGGCCGTCGGTCTTGCTTCTATTGGACCTGGGGTTGGTCAAGGTACTGCTGCGGGCCAAGCTGTAGAAGGGATCGCGAGACAGCCCGAGGCGGAGGGAAAAATACGAGGTACTTTATTGCTTAGTTTGGCTTTTATGGAAGCTTTAACAATTTATGGACTGGTTGTAGCCTTAGCGCTTTTATTTGCGAATCCCTTTGTTTAATCCTATAACAATACCTATTTTTCTTAGGTTATTTCCTTGGACTTACCACTCCCGCTTTTTCGAATTATATTAAGATTTCAC